TATGCAGATGTCTCTAGTAAACCAAAGATATCGTTGAATAGCTATTTTGTTTGCTTCAATTTATTTCTTTCAACATAAAAAAATGGAAGATTTAGTTACGATTAGAAATTCACTTTCTATCTTCAACCATGGATCCTTTACTCATACTTAAAAAATTGGAAGTCTTAATCCAATTTTAAAATTATGTTTCGCAATTTCATAATCCAACTTTTCAATTTCTAAGTGATTCGTGGATATAAATCACGAGAATGTGTATTTTTTTCTCGAATTTCTCATTGATAGGTAAAGGAATAAATCCTTTTAAGAAATAAAGTTTTTGATCGGAATATGAATAAAACCGAAAGACCCTTTAACTATTAAAGGGTTAATAGAACGAATCACACTTTTACCACTAAACTATACCCGCTACAATACGATTATTGTACATAAACGTACCTTTTGTCGAACAAGATAATTGAGCATTATCAAGATAGGATCATTAAAGAATCATAAAAATGAGAGTGTTGAACTTTTTCTTGGGGAGATCAAAATTTAATGAGATTCGGTGAAATAACTAATAAAGTTTTCTCTTTTGCTGAAAAAGATTGAAAAAACACTAAAATAATAACCAAAAAGTGCATTGTGGAAGATCGAAAGTTTTTTTTAGTTCGGAAAATGAAAATAAAATGTAACAAGAAAAGGATGTAAATATTCTTTCTTCTTTTTTTTGTTGCTTGAATATTCAATTGAATATGAATATATAATAAATAAGAAAGTGTTTTTTTTTTTTTTCAAATCCAAATCATATATCATAAATTCGTTGGAATAAAAAAATGGCCCGGCTAGGTACTGACCAGGCCAGGCCATCAGAAGAAATCAGAATATGAAAGAAGGGCCTTTCGAACAAAATCAACACAAAGAGGTCTTCCTTATTTTTCTTTAGTTCGATTGTTGGCGCGTTCGAATCCCCTTTTTACATAAAGGAAATTCCTTATTTGTCAATTTATCTCTCTCTCTATATATTTATCTCTCTCTCTATATATATATCTATATATATAATAGAATAGAGAAAGAATATAATAGAATAGAGAAAGAAAAGAGAAAGAAAGACTACGTACATTGTGTGTAATGTAGTAATTATCTTTTTCAATTGGGAGAGATGGCTGAGTGGACTAAAGCGTCGGATTGCTAATCCGTTGTACGAGTTATTCGTACCGAGGGTTCGAATCCCTCTCTTTCCGTTCATTACTTTATTTTTTTTTCTACTTTCAAAAATGTTAGTGAGTGAAACCTGTGGATTAGATGAAATTATAAGAAGATTTGAAAATTACCCCAGGAAAACGCTTTGAATTTTATTCCTCACGTCCAGGATTACGCCCCGGATCATTAGAGAGGAATCCAAAGATAAAGAGAGAAACAAAAAATATCACTACGGTATAAACGAAGAGTTTCAGAGTAAGCATTACACAATCTCCAAGATAATTTTTGCAAAAAAAAAAAAAAAGAGAATAGATTTTCCATCTTTCTATCCCCTATCCTATTTTGACACCAGTAGAGGAGGTTTTTTTATAAAAATAGAAAAAAATTGTCAAAAATGCATTTGTTTTTCATTAAAAAAAAATGTTTTTCATAGAAAAATTAGATATTGTAGGAGACCCTAATAGGGTTAGGGTCTTTGACTGGAAAAAGGGTGAAAACAGAGGAAATGGGGGTAAGTTGTTATGGCGACTATACAACAATTTCAGTGTGCAAATTCAGCGCCCATACTCTAAAACTTATCTGATTTTATCAATTGTTAGAATTTGTTCTCGAAGAAATCAGGCATTTTCTAGGATATTCTTATTAAGAATCTCATCGAAAACTTACAGCAGCTTGCCAAACAAAAGCTAAGAGAAAAAAAAGAACAGGTATGACTGGCATAAAATCTACGATTGGGTTCAAAAAAGCATAAGCTTCGGGCAATTTGCCCAAGAAAAAACTACTCCAATAAAGGACAGAATTCATACAAATACAGGTCCAACTAACGATATTAAGCATAACAGGCATTTTGTTCTTGGAGATAATTGCATTTTTATTGAGTTTTGAATATAAGAAAAAGGAAGAAAGTAAGTAAGGTAGACAAAAAATCCTTCTTTTTCTTTGAACCCACCCAATCAAAAATCCTCCAATTCTCCTTTGAGAATAGAAGAAATCATACTTTCATACAATATCTTAATTGAATTCGATGTAATGATCAATAAATAAAGTTGAATTCTATATCGATATATATATATCAAAATCCTAGTACCAATCTATTCTATAGATATATATATATTTGGACTGTAGTTGACAAACAATCAATAACAATATTATTGTTTCTTAGTGTCGATTAGAAATTGAAATGGGGCGTGGCCAAGTGGTAAGGCAACGGGTTTTGGTCCCGCTATTCGGAGGTTCGAATCCTTCCGTCCCAGCGCATATCCGCTGCATTCTTACCATTCTTACCATTCTTACCATAGAAAGAAAAGAAGTAGCGAAGTGGATAGGAGTTAATCCGTATTAATTTTAATATCTGTGTCTCTTCGAATCTCCTTACCAAATCATCAAGTTCCATATAATGGAGAAATTTTTGATTTTTTTATGGAACCAATGGATTCTGGTTAAATCTCATTTTAGTTAGGTATTTCGTGCTTGGCTCTAATGAAAAATTGGAAATCTATGGAACGATTAAGGCAGGAGTTATTTATCCTATCACTTTTATTGACTTTATGACAAGAGTCAATTATTTCAATAATACTCAACTCTATGTTAAAGTGTAACAAAATACATATAATATAGAATCGGGAAATGTTTAGCTTATAATGATTTCAATTCGATATTCTAGAATATCGATAACAGTGACAACTGTTCAGTCTATCTGATATATACGAAAACCACTCCCTATTTTTTTTGATTTTGATTTTCGTAATCAGATGAAAAGAATAAAGATTCAAATCTTAACTTACATCATTTTTTTATCCATCTCATGAAAAAAAATTGGATTTTTTTGTTCTTTTCTTTCATCTACTTAAATCTATTTTAAATCAATGATGAGTCAATTTAAAAAGAAATACTTATCTTTCAAACCTGATGCTTATTATACAATATACAATTTTATTTGAATAAAATAATTCAATAATAATAATTATGTCTAAATACAAAACTTTTTCAAGATCAATTAGAAATATTCTTTTTTGAATGATTTTCTAAGTCGAATTTTTGGTACTCAAAAAAAAAGAAAGTAGGAAATTGTTGAATCTATGCTATTGAGTTGCTCGAAGATGCAGATTGAAAAAGTTATTCGTTGATATCTTTCTATTTCTGTCTATTATCTATATATATTATTTATATATATAGGTTTTATATATGTTAAAGATGCTGTCTTGCTAAGACTTTTTTCAGAAAAATTCTTCCACATAAAATTCTTCCACATATCATATATAGAAAAGTCTAGATTACTGTGTCTATGTACAACTAAACCAATGACTATTCATGATTCTTTAATTGAATCAATTCCATACGGGTCCCAAATGAGAGGAATGTTATGGTAAAACTTCGTTTGAAACGATGTGGTAGAAAGCAACGTGCGACTTGAAGGACACGATCCATTGTGGATTTTTACATCCACCATTTTCCATTTATCTAGGAATGAGGGTGCTCTTGACTCGACATTGTTTGTTCTGTTACACTCGAACCTTTCATTTTTTGTTGGGTTGTAAATAGTCCACAATGGAGCTCGAGTAAAAAGGATTAATTCATTTCTTGGGGGCAAGGATCTAGGGTTAAGACCGATCAAATGGAACAACTTCGTAAACGTATCTTCCATATATAGAAATAAAAAGGATCCAATTAAAAAGAAAAACTTGTTGTAATTGATCAAACTTTTTCGATTGAAAGTGTATCACGCGAGAATTAACTGTACATAGGATTCTTTGAGAGAAAGAAATCAAAAAGGGTATGTTGCTGCCATTTTGAAAGGATTAAGAAGCACCGAAGTAATGTCTAAACCCAATGATTAAAATCAAAAGAAAGGATCTAAGAACAAGGAAAGACCATTTAAATTGTCTCGATAGTCTCAATAACTAGATAAGACTAAAGAATCAAAATCGAATTTTTAACGAGGCAAACAAAAGGGGGTAAAGACCACTCAATAAATGACATTAACTGAAGATTTTTCCTTTGAGCTAGTTGAGAGTTAACCAACTTGAGTTATGAGTACGAATGGTTTTTTTTTGAAGTAAAAAAAAAAAGAAGTAAAAAAAAAGAAAAAAAAACGGAAATCATAGTCTAATTTATTTTATAGGCCTATTTGTCATTGAATTTATTAGAATTGTATATATATAGACAAAACTTTGAATCAAATCATTTTTTCTCGAGCCGTATGAGGAGAAAACTTCCTATACGGTTCTAGGGGGGGTATTGTTCATCTATATCTATCCCAATGAGCCGTCTATCGAATCGTTGCAATTGATGTTCGATCCCGAAGAGAAGGAAAAGATCTTCGAAACGTGGGGTTTTATGATCCCATGAAGAATCAAACTTATTTAAATGTTCCCGTTATTCTGTATTTCCTTGAAAAAGGGGCTCAACCCACAGGAACTGTTCAGAATCTTTTAAAGAAAGCGGAAGTTTTTAATGAACTTCCGTCTAATCAAACTTAATTCAATTAAAGAAAAAATCCAATTAAAGAAATGCCAAGGGGGGGTAGAAACTTATATATAACTTTGTATAATTTTTCTCTATGTGTTTTTTTTGATTTCCCCCCCCCCTTTTTTTTTATTCGTATTTATTTATGATTCTTTATGGCGAATCCGATGGTCTAGAACGACAAAACCTTACTTTATTGATTTTATCAAATCCGGACATGTCCTTCAACCCTGTGGTTTTCATTTAGAAAAGGAATTTGACTAACCAATAAGGAATTCACTTTGCTTATTCCACTTAGATTGATGAAATACATTATGGACTAGAAAATCTTATCTTTATTTTGTTTTCAATTCTTC